TCTTTCCATTCATTTCAAAACTTTCATGATCCCTTCCCGAACCAAACTTGAATCTTTCGATTCATTTGGCTCTCACGCTCAATTACTTCAATTTTTTTATGGTAAATTTCCATATCTTTTTTGAATGTAATGAACCTATCCTCTACTCTTTGTTCCTATTCGAACAAAATTGGAAATGAATCAATAATCCAAGGCTAGAATTTTTGGAGGACTCTTCTGACCAAACAAAAAATATGTAATTGTCAGCAAAGTTGTTTTTTTTTTTCAAATCCAAAAAAATTTTCTTATTTGAGATTTATTTTATAAATAGGTCATCAACTCAGCATTTGGCATTTAAACAAAAATGTAAAAAAAAGAAAAAAGTATGAACCCTTTTCCAATACCAATAAAAGTTTCAAATCTTTTTATCGATATGAGTGTTATATATCGATAAATTTCTAACTATTCCTTGGAAATGGGAAACCATTTCGGTATTAATATAGTGGTAGAAAGAGTACCATGCTGTGGCTGAACTTCAAACGGTTTAGCTTTAACCATGTTAATAGTTCCACGTTATTGGTTGCTAGAGAATCAAAGTATATTTACCAACGAATCACGAAATGCTATGGTTCTTACATATGATTATATGATTTCTTAATTTATTCAGAAGTAATTCGCGAGATCATGCACCTTTCTTTACTAGTTATACCGAAAAGAGGTGCAGCTGGTTGAATCCAGTCTATTCTTGAAATAAACAACTCGCACACACTCCCTTTCCAAAAAAGATCAATACGCCAATCACTACACTTAGATTTATTGGATTTGTTGCTAAAATATCGGTATTAAATCCGAAACTCCCGGCAGATGGCCAGTGACCCGGGGAAACGAAAGAATCGGTTACATTTTTCATATGATCTCCTCTTATAGATAGACTAAAAAATCGAACATTCTTTTTTGTTGTATTACTTGACCTATTTCCTATTTAGAAATCGAAAATAGATTCAAAATCTATTCCATTGCGCAATGTATTTTCTTTTTCAATTGAGATTTCCAATAAGAATCAGACTTATTCGAATAGGATTAGGCACCGGGGTTTCGTGTAAATTGCGAAATACCTCCTTGCACCATTTCCTAAAAAGCAAAGCTTTCGTTGGGCTAAGAAGGGGAAGGAAGAAAGCGAGTCAGTAACACTAATTCCTCATCCTCAAATCAGCCCTTCCCCCCGGTTTTTCTCAACGAATAAGCAATTGTAGGAGCGAAATCCGAAATCTTGGTATAATGCGAAAAGGCAAGCAGGCAAGCCAAAGAAAGAAAAAAATACGTATTTTTTTCGGATTAGGATTAAACAAAAGGATTCGCAAATAAAAGAGCTAATGCTACAACCAATCCATAAATTGTTAAAGCTTCCATAAAAGCCAAACTAAGCAATAAAGTACCGCGTATTTTACCCTCTGCTTCGGGCTGTCTCGCAATACCTTCTACAGCTTGGCCTGCAGCAGTACCTTGACCAACTCCTGGTCCAATAGAAGCAAGCCCTACAGCCAATCCAGCAGCAATAACGGAAGCGGCAGAAATAAGTGGATTCATGATAAGTTCCTCACACAAAAAAAAAAGAAATGGTTAATGATACAATCAACGAAAAAATTTTGACTGAATTATTCCATCGACTAAGATTCAGCCAGTCGAAGTCAGTAAGAACTCCGAATTGAAATAAAAATATTCCATCAGATCATCAGAAAGGGTTTCTCCTTTTTAGTTCCTATTTGTTGAGTCTTTCCTGAATCTATACAACGTGAGTTTCTCATTTCCTTCTTTCTAACCATTCGTTGAATTCTTCGACCCTTTCTTGCTTGATTTTCTTTGTTTATTCATTCAATTCATAGTCATAAATAAATGAAAAAAAACATAAAAAAAGACTTCTATTAATATCCCCCTAAATTAAAGTAGGGCTTAATATTAGTTCATATATAAATAGTCAATATCTAATATCCAATATACATGCCTTTCTTCCATAACGTAAACCCAGCATTCTACCTTAAATTCAATTGGATTCTAGAATCTTTCTTTGAATTGAAACAGCTACAGGAGTTGGCTTATAACTATTCGATTCCATATGCCCAGTTCGGCCTTTCTATACTAAACAACCCCCCTCTAATATCCCTTTTCTATTACTATAGAACATACTTGAGAACATACAAGTATGTTCCCTAAGTAGATTATCTTGAAACATATATTGACTTGATATAATAAAAAATAGTCTTTCGAAAATGAATTAATGATGACCCTCCATAGATTCGCCTATATAAGCTGCGGCTAAAGTTGCAAAAATAAGAGCCTGAATACCACTTGTAAATAATCCAAGAAACATGACAGGTATAGGAACTACTAAAGGGACTAAAGAAACAAGAACAACAACGACTAATTCATCGGCTAATATATTTCCGAAAAGTCGAAAACTAAGGGATAGAGGTTTTGTGAAATCTTCTAAGATGTTAATGGGTAAAAGAATTGGGGTTGGTTG